CGCAGCTGCCCCTTTTTGGGGGGGATCCAGTTCCTTGCCAACTATCGACCCCGATCTCTTTTCATTTGTTTTGGGTATTACCAAACCTAGCCTAGCCTTCGTCAATCACACTAAAGCAGAGAACCCAACTATGGCAAGGCCCCCTTAAGGGTTAGGTTAGTCAATCCGGCCCGGGACGCATTCGTTGACAAAACCGCCGTAGGTTTGGTAAAACAATAGAGCAGAGGCGAACTGATCAACGATGCCCTCTAATTACCACGATGAGGCTGGTCCCTCTTTTAGTAGACTAAGCTATGAATATGAATGAAGAAATGAATGCCCCGCTCCTTCTTGCACTGCTAACCCCAAGAAGTTTCTTAATGCTGAGACTTTCTGTTTCGTCGAGCCCTGGGCTTGTGGTCCTCCTTTGAGTGTGGGTTCAATTGGATGAATCTGTCAAGTCAAGGTCAACGTACGTAGCAGCAAGGAAGGTGCATCGCCTATTTCTCGTTCTCGCTCGGGAGCCAAAACGAACACGCCTGCTACCTACTGTACTGGACCTCCGACCAGGCATTCTACCCTTGTCGAATCGAAACCAACCACCACTGTATTGCGCTCGAACAGTTGAGCGGCCGCCGGCCCTTCCGTACACAGATATAGATTCATTCTTCGTACCTGGTCCAACTTCACAACCCTTCGCGGGTTGGTCAGAAGTAAGTCTTGTTTGGTAAGACGGAATTGGACAAAGAGAGGACCGTAACAACGGCCAACAAAGACCGTAATTACATAGATAACTGCTCCTCCCCTTCTCCGTCTTTAAGGCTTTAAGGCGAACCGTATGGGGAAAGAAAGACGACCTCACCTTCTCGTAGATGGTGTCAGTGAGAGCTACTTTAGTATCCCCGTTGACCTTCTTTTGTAGATAGAATCTTCAATGAGTGGAAACAAGCACCCAACCTAATAAAGTTGTTGAGTAAGGCCGGCTTTCGAGCCCAAGCCCCTAACCTAGGTTGGTTGGGTGCTTGAGCGCATCTTTCTCATATCGATCAAGGCTTTCCTTGAGTTTTCAATAAGGGGCGCGTTAGCACTCCTGCAAGAAAACGGCCTAGCTAACGCGCGCCCTGTCGTTTTCTTCGCTTGCTCTGCAGTACGAGCCTCATACAGAGCCGCGCCCCTTTAATATGATGAGAAGAAGAGGGACCGCCCTCTTTTCCGCACCAATCCTTATTTACGACTCTTTTTTGGGGTGTATAGCTCAGTTGGTAGAGCATTGGGCTTTTAACCTAATGGTCGCAGGTTCAAGTCCTGCTATACCCAAACCTACCTTACACTATACTATTAGTAAGGATGCGTAGTAGCGTTCAAAGAGCACTCTTTGGCCTTTAGACTCGCTTCAGCGACTTCGCCCTTTAAGTGACAAGGGGGTGAGGTAAGGAGTAGTATAAGAGTGGCTCGGTCATCAATAGGCCTCTCCTTATTCATTCTATAGGGCTCGTGCCTTCCTTCGTTCCTCTTCCTGAAGGGAAGCAAAGTCGATGGGTGGTCTCTTACTTGACTCACGATCCACTAAAAGGAAAGTGGCTTGATATTGGTTCAAATCCAATTCGTGAGAGAACTCTGGCTCTTCACTAGAGTAGAGTTAAAGATAGCATAGCCTTTGATCAGGAGGAGAAGAATAAGAAGAAAGTTTCCATGATCCATAAGAGACTTTCTATCCCGTCAAACCTACGGAAATTCCTCGTGTCTCGCTGTCGAGTCGTGTCGTACTCTCCTCTCAATGGAAAGCCATTTTGAAACGGATCTGCTTTAGTTCCATATTACTTGGGACTATGCTTTTGTTTCTGTATCTTCTTTGTCAACAATTGGGATTCTCTATTTTCAATTCATACTTGGGAAAGTAGGGGGTCATTTGGCAACGAGAGTGGCTTCGTTTTTGAGGGGGCTGGTGGTCATCGCGGTAGGTTTGCTCCTTCCAGCGCTCATCAATGCCGAAGTCATACCCCCCATCGCAAATATGATGTTCCCCGCAAGGAGCTTCTGGCGCATCAAGTTCGAGCGTTCCCCCGGCTCTAGAAATCCCTTCTGAACAAAATGAATTGGGGGGAGCACCGAGCCAGCCATTGCTCGATCCACCGATCCTAGCCCACTCACCTTTCTCCAAGATTTAAGTTGTAGGAGTCCTAAAATCTTAATGCCCTGATCTGCCGTCCAATCTACATACATTCATTCTACTCGGTAAATATGGCTTAGCCGGCTCTCTGTCCGCTTCTCCTTTATTGATAGGCTCGGTAGGCTAAGTAAGTACTTCCATTGGCCAGTACTTCTCTTGTTAGGCTTGCTAGTAAGTAACGTAGACGTAGTTGGTAAGGCTTTCGGGCTAGTAGCTTATGAGTCAGAAGCCTCTTCTCTCTCTTTCTTTTGAGCCGTAGTTTGCTTTGAGCTGATGTTTCTTTTTTTCCTTTTTTTTTTCTTTCTCGAGGAGTTGAGGGATTCCACCAAGGGGGGCTTTCTCCGGGGATGGAAATCTTTCATATGAGGATTCACCTCTGAAACTCGAAAGAGGGTCCTACCCTACGCCCGCACCAACAACAAGAATCGCCTGAGCCAATTAGCTGTTGCCAACTTTCACTCCACCCCGCTTTCGACCTTAGCTCCTATGCTTGCTGCCGACCCTTACACCATAAACAGAATACCAGTTTCCGACCAGACAGAAGAAGCAACTAGAGTGGATTTCTTTGTGGGACCGACAGACCGACCAGTTGCGAGCAATAGCGTCTTATACTTTCCCAAAGACCAATACACAATCGATTCGCCATAGTCTAATCGATTGAGGAGAACAGCCAATGACCGAGCTTGAGATGGAAATAAAGAGAATATTTCAAATAGATTCTTCCTTTTATCTCCGCAGAAGGCCGGATTGATGCTTATTATCAATCCTTGTGGGAGCAACTACGGGAGCCCCTATGCGATGGCTTTAACACGCCCTCCCTCAACGTTGGAGAAATGCCCATACTATTGAACTATAGCCCCCTTTACGAGATGAACTCAACAGAGAAGAGGGGAGGGACACATATTTATTGTTTACAAAAAAATAGAGAAAGCTATTCATTCACCTATGGATTTCCCTCGCTTAACAACAGAAGAAAGATGAACTGGAACAAAGCGAGCAAGGGATTCACGATTAGCGGATTAGCTAAATTAAGCAAGCAAAAGGCAAGGCATGAGCGGCAAGAATCAAGGGCCTGACCTGAGCTCCTACTCCTAGGCCAGAGCAAAAGCAGAGGAGAAGAAGGAACATTTGTTAATGTTAAATACACGGATCGACCGGGGACCTCTTCTTCTTTCCGAGAGATTGAAGAACGAAACGCGCTTGAAGCAATTGAGGCCGGGCAGTTCAACTGAATCAAGAACTGAAACAGCCATCATGGGTGATTCCGCAACTTTCAATTCCAATGGTAGATGAAGAAATAAGCTAGCCACTCCTTAAGAAGAAAAAAAACTAGGGCATACTCAGCAGCAAGGCAAGGGGATTTGAACCCACTTTTTGGAAAAGAAGAAATCGAATGCACAAATGTCAATGCATTTGACCAACCGATTGAGAGATTGGATTAATTACGCCCCTTAAAGATTCACTAAGCGGGAAGACGGATGCAACCAATTCAATTCGACCGCTTGGAACTCTTTTGACTCGAAAAGCTAATTCTCCCTTTGCCCAGACAGGACAAAACTTCCTGAACTTGTAGATCTATTTCTTACCTTTTCGCTTGAGCCGCCCAGCCGGCGAATAACTAAAAACTATTGGCTCACCTCACTCCCTCTACTCGAGCGAAAACACTTACCTATAGTCGTAGTATAAGTGTTCCTCTTTTTTCAGATATGGCATTACGTATTTTTCTATCTGTCTACGGCCTGACATAAATCTATCCGTATTAACCGACCAAGAGAGGCACCCAACTAAGAAAAGATCTAGGTATCTTCCTTTGTTACAGAAATTGCAATTGCATATAGGGCAGTTCTAGTCAAAGGGCGGGGTAAGCTTGACCGGCTCAGTAATTGGTGGCCCTTCCTTGACTTAGTGGCTTCTGTAATCCTAAGTCTAGTACTCGCGGAATCGATATCGCAAAGCGGCATTCCTCTAGTTTCATTTAGTTACAGAGTTTTATTCTCCTAAAAGCAAACCAATGCCCGGCCCGGGCGAAAGCACTTTTCTTTTTTCAATCCTGTATTGCATTATCTTTTTAAGACTTTTCTAAGGTGGGACAAGTGATCCTCTAGGGACTCACTATGGACAACAATGTCATCAAGATAGACAACAAGAAAGCGATCAATATAGTTAGTTGTTATAAAAGACATCACTCATCAAATTACAGAAGGTAGCCGGGTCATTTGTAAGCCCAAATGGCATGACAAGGAACTCGTAAAGCCATATCTGGTAACAGAAGTAAGTGGTTTTAGGCTCGTCTCCTTCTGCAATTCTGACTTTCCAATAGCCCGAACGAAGGTCCAGCTTTGTGAAGAAAGAGGCTTTGGACAATCGGTCGAAGAGATCTGCCACCAAAGGGACAGGATACTTGTTCTTCGCTGTCACTTTGTTCAGTGCACGATAGTCCACACACATGCGCAAAGAGCCATCTTGCTTCTTCTGGAACAGCACAGGGGCCCCATATGGTGCCTTGGAAGGCCGGATAAAGCCTGCATCCAGCAACTCTGTCAACTGCTTCCTAAGTTCTGCCAGTTCCAAGGGCGACATCCGAGTTGGTGCACGTGCAGGGGGCTTGGCACCAGGGACTATATCGATCTTGTGATCAATGGCCCGTCTAGGGGGAAGGTTCTTTTGGAGTTCTGATGGCGTTACATCTGCAAACTCTTTGAGAATCTCAGCCACTTTGTCCGGAATTTCCACCTTGTGGCTCTTCAAGACCTCAATAAAAGCCGATAGGTAAGTAACAGCACCCTTCTTCAAACCATTGCCCACTTGTATAGCAGATAGCATCCCATGCCTTTGCTTTCCTGCCTTTGTC